ATTACTGTATATACGCACAAATCGGTCCATAATATCAGAATCCGACGAATCCGCCCAAGTCGGCTTACTAATGGGATAGCCCAATGTGTTACAAAATTTCGATTTTGCCAATGATCCAATCAAAGGAATAATCGGAATTATCGTATCGAGTTTCTTCGTAACATTATCTATTATAAACGACTGTTCCAACGTTTGACTCCGTACCACTGAAGGATTTAGTCGCACACTTGAAAGATATCCCAAAAAGTTGAGAGAATGCTTGAATAATAAGTTTATAGAGACCCTTTCCGGTTGAGACCACGCATAATAATGACATTGACATAAATTAACAAGATAAAATTTCCATTTATTTATCAGAAGACGCGTATCTTTTGAAGCCAAAATGGATTTTCCTTGGTATCTAACATAATGCATGAAAGGGTCTTTCAATAACCATAGGATACCCCTGAAATCATTCGCAAAGATTTTTGCAAGATGCTCTATTTTTCCATAAAAAAGGATTCGCTCAAAAAAAATCCGAAAAGATGTTGATCGTAAATGAGAAGATTGGTTAGAGAGAAAAAGAAGAATGGATTCGTATTCGTATACATGAGAATTATATAAGAACAAGAACAATCTTGGATTACTCTTTGAAAAAATGGAACTAGAGTTCTTTGAATTAATAAGACTATTCCACTTATAATACTCGTAGAAAAAGAGCCGTACTAAATGCAAAGAAGAGGCATCCTTCGCCCAGTAGCGAAGAATTTGAATCAAGATTTCCATATGGATGGGATAGGGTATTAGTACAATGAACACACAATTTAAACGTGAAAATTTGTCCTCTAAAAAAGGAAATATTGAATGAATTGATCTTAAATTATAAGATTTTACGATTTCTGAACTTTCTAAAGACGCTACTAATTGTAGGGAAAATGAAATTTCCACAATAACCGCAAGTCCTTCTGATAACATTTGAGAATAGAAATTCTTATTGTACCAAAAAATAGGATTTTGGGAAGAATCATTAACAGAAAAAATAAAATGATTCTGTTGATACATTCGAGAAATTAAACGTTTTACAATTAGTAAACTCGATTTATTGTCATAATCCATATTTTCCAACAAAATAGATCTATTTATATTTAATAAATGATCATGAGCAAGTGCATAAATATACTCCCGAAAGATAAGTGGGTATAGGAAGTCATGTTGCCAAGATCTATCTAGTTTTAAATATCTTTGATATTTATCCATTTGAACAAAGGTAAAAGATTTATTTTATTATAAAATGATACATAGTACGATACAGTAAAAACAGGGTATTTATAGTTTATAGTAAAGTAAAAAAAAGAATAAATACCTCGGAAACTGGTGAAATTCATCAACGGACTCTCTATCGTCTCTTTTTTCATCTAATTGTTTTATGTTCTTTATAGGATTAAGAAGATGATTAGAAATCCTTTATTTTGTCAAACCAATCGTTCTTTTGACTTTGGAAAAAATTTATTTATCAATATACTACTTCTTCTACACATTCATCTCCGCCTCATCTCATAATGGGACTACTTAATAATTAGGACTCGTTAAAAAAGAAATAAAAAACCTGCTTATGAGAAAAGACTTTTCCGCATTAGGCACTAATATATTTTAACGTTTAATTAGAGAAGGAAATCAAGCATTCAAATTAAGAAGAGAAGCTCGTTACTTCTTTTTGTTTTCTTAAACAAATATTGGAAACCAAGAGGTTCTATCCATTTATTTACTCGACTCAACTTTGAATTTCTTTTGTTCCGCGCCAAGAATTCAAACAAGGTTTGGATCAACCAAATAAGAATGAAATAACCTCAAAATTCTCCGCTAATACGACATGCTATTTTTTTCATTCATTCCTTTCAGGATCAGTCGCAGTCTTACAAACTCTACCGAGAGTCTGGACGAATCACTTGCTTCATACAAATGTGTAAAAGATGTTAGCCGCACTTAAAAGCCGAGTACTCTACCGTTGAGTTAGCAACCCGAAAAAAAAAGAATTAGGATATGTAGATACAATCAGAATAAAAAAAAAAGACTTCTTGTCTCACAATAAAACCAAAAAACCAAAAATTTGAATGAAATAAACATAATGAAGAAAAAAATACAAACTTGTGGAACAGAGATAAACGGATCTATTTACTCACGATCCTATTATATTTGTTTGATATACTGTTGTCAATACGAATGTTGATAAAAGCTAAAAGAATAGAACGAAGAAAACAAAAGAGTATTAGTTCAGTTTAATTTTTTAAAGTGAATTAATTAATAATAGAAATAGAAAAATTTAGACTAAACGAAATAGAATAAAAATTAAGGGTTTATATTGGACTTATATTGCTAATTATAGTTACTAATTCGAGACCTAATTAAATTTATTATTTACTTGATGTCTTTTTTCTATCCATCTTCTATCAAACAAAAAAATTATATCACAAAAAAAGCATTTATATCCCCTAACGCAAGTTGGATAACTCTCAAATAATTCAAAGAAAAACCTTTAGGCATTCAATTTATTGAGTGATCTATAACCCCCCTTTCCTTTGAAAATATATTTTGATTCGTCATTCTGATCTAGTTGTTGAAACAAAAAGGATATTTCCTTGTTCCAAAATCCTTTATCTTTGCCTTGAATCATTGAGTTTAGACATTACTTTGCTGGTCTTTAATCATTTCATCAGGCAGCAACATATAAGTTTTTTGTTATTTTTTTCTATCAAAGAAGAATATGAACAATTGATTCCCGTGTGATACACCTTTTTTATCAAAAAAATTTTAAAAATTCTAACAAACTTAACTTTTTGATTTTAAACTTGCTTGAATTCGATCTTTCAATTTCTATATCAAAAATATATTTACAAATTTATTTAGATTTATGAATACATTTACGAAGTTGTTCTAACTTATTAATTGTTAATTGGCACTAACCCTAGATACCTGCCCCTGAGAAATGAATCCATACTATCTACTCGAGCTTCACCATATACTATTTTCATTTTACATTCTTCCATTTCAACAAAAAAAAAAAAAAAGAGTTCTAGTATATAACAGACCAAATGATGTCGAGCCAAGAGCACCTTTTCATTTCTATATAATAAAAAAATGGTGGATGTAAGAATCCACAGCGGATCATGTCTTTCAAGTCACACGTTGCGTTCTACCACACTGTTTCAAACGAAGTTTTAACATAGCATTCTTTTAGTTTGGAACGAGTATGTATTTGATTCAATTATGGAATCATGAATAGTCATCGGTTCGGTCGGTACATAGTAATCCATACTTTTAATTCTATATGAATTAGATGAATTAATTCTATATGAATTAGATGAATGGGCCATTTAGTTTCTGAAAAAGTCTCCACAAAAATTTAATTTAATATCCTAATTTTATTGTATAAATATTGTTATGAATACAATACTTTATTTCTATATAATAAAATATAAATAGAATATATAATATATAGATAATTTGCTTTCTAAAATGAATAGAAAAAACAAGTTCTTTTTGAATCTGCATTATCAAGTGACTTGATAGATGCACCGATCTTACACTTCTTGGACTACCAAAGGCTTCTAAGAAATTATTAAAAAACTTTAATTGAAAAAAAGCCTATCTCGGTATCATTATTTGAATAAAGTTTTACAATAAAGACCACATTTTATCATCATAAGCGAGATAAATCCATAGTAAAGTAACGTCGGATTAACCTATCAATAATTTAAGACAAAAAGAGATAGATCAAAAAAAATCAAAATTTTTTTGAATTCAATTTTTTTATCTATATTCCCTTCTTTTCTGGATCACACTTACACATAGATTCAATTAATAGATTCCATTACATCTGCATGTTATTTGCACTCGAGAAAATTTGTGAATATGATTCAGAGAAGACAAAAAAAAAAAATAAGAAAGAAGAATAATATTTATTATAAACAATCAGGTTGTTCAAGAAAGAAGTCTTCTGATATATATATTAAAATAGATAAGAGCATATTCTGGGACGGAAGGATTCGAACCTCCGAATAGCGGGACCAAAACCCGTTGCCTTACCGCTTGGCCACGCCCCATTTCTATTTGACCTTACTAGACATTAGTATTTCTATTGGTTGTTCGTCAATTCCAATTCAAATATCTATGAAATGGATTATATTGTTACTAAGATTTTGATACATGTTGATATAAAATTAGATAGAATTAAACTGAATTGATTGATCATAATATATAATTCAATTAAGATATTGTATGAAAGTATAATTTCTTCTATTCTGTTTTTTTTTTAGAATTGAATTGAAGAATTTTTGATTGGGTGAGTTTTAAAAGAATGTTTTTTTATCTACCTTAATTTTTTTTTAGTAATAATTAATAATATTTTATATTTTTATATCAATAATATATTAAAAACTCAATCAAAATTCAAAATAGAATTTCATTCAAGAGCAAAATTTTTGTTATGCTTAATATCTTTAGTATGATCTGTATCTGTCTTAATTCTGCTGTTTATTCAAACAGTCTTTTCCTCGTCAAATTGCCCGAGGCCTATGCTTTTTTGAATCCAATTGTGGATGTTATGCCAGTAATACCCCTGTTCTTTTTTCTTTTAGCTTTTGTTTGGCAAGCTGCTGTAAGTTTTCGATGAAATATTTAATACTGTCGGAGAAAAATTCATAACCTATTTGAGCAAAACAAATTCTACCACTGGAGAAGATCAGATAAGTCTTACGGTATCAAACCTCAATTCAAACTTTGAAATTCTTGTCTAGTCGAGATAAATCTGGATCACCCCATTTTCCCATTTTGCCTTTATTTTCCGTTCCATTGAAAAGACCCTATTGGAGTCCCCCACAAAAATAAAAATTTAATTGTGGATATGAAAAAAATTGTTTTTTGGTAATGAAAGATTCAATTCTTTTTACAAATAAATTAATGAACATTCTTTTATATTTCTTATATTTCTAGAAATCACTGCATTTTTTGGTGTCAAAATAGGA